CCAACTCTCAACCCTCTTTTCTAGATTCATGGATATTGAATCAATCGAACGCACTTCTAAGACCTGTTCTACTTTTGGAAGACCCTGTGTTATATCACCAGATCTCGATTTTTCATATATAAATGTAACTAATGTATCTCCTTCGTAAAGGGTTTCCCCATAATGGCCATGAACAGTTGCTCCGGGGGTGGCCAAATAAGGCTTAGCTGATCGTATCACTATCGAGTCAACTTGAACAAGTATAACTTGACCCGATTTGGGGGGCGGTCCATTTTTGGCTATACATACATTTTCACAAATAAACTGTCCAAGACTAATTATTTTAGATGTCTCTGCACAATAATTGTGATGGAGAAAAGACCAATTCAAATTGAATGGATTTAAAATAATGTTACGGCCTGTATCGGGATTAAAAATTTTTCCATTTTCATCCATTAAATAATATTTTAATTTAATCACTTGAAAAGTCTGTTTTAAATTGTCAAGTTGCAAATATTTAGTTACTAAGATCTGATTATGAGTTATTAAATGGTAAGATGAATAAAAATTCTCAATTGGAAGGCATGTTCCTAAAGGGCCCAATGAATTCCTAATTGGAATTAGGGGATCTTTTTTAATTGATTCTTTTATCACACTGTGATATTTTACATCTTTGAATGGCTCCATTCGAGAACAATTGGCTGCTGACAAAATTATCAACGACTGACATTCCTTATTTCTATTCAACAACGTATGAATAGTTCCTTGAGGTTGGTTAAGAGATTGTTGAATTTTTGCCTTGGAATAGGAATAAATGGCAGAAAAGGGATTGATATTGGTCCAATCTGATCCATTATCAGAGAGCAATCCTGACCCCGACGGATCATTCCTTTTTCCGATATACGAAATAGGGGATTTCACTAAGTTGATTCTTAGGAAATGTCGAATCAAACCATTTGTCCTTATTTCAACAAAAGAAGCACGGGCTTCTTCGCAAAAAGAACTTTTTTTGTCTTGGTGCCAATTCAATACTAAACAAGTCCGAACTAATTGAATACTTGTGTCAGAAATTCCTCGAATCGGTTTGCCATTTCCATAAAGGATATAATTGACAATTCTAAGTTGCACATTATCCCTTTCCTGCAATGGATCCGGTGGAAAAAGGGTTCCTAAATTTATACCGTCCGTTATTTCATATGTGACGACAGGTCGAACTAAAACAAAAAACCTTTTCTTACTAGGTGTAATTCGTTGGACATAGATCCAATTTTTAACTTTTTTGTATTCCTTGGAATTTCTTTTTCCTGTTCCTGGTGGTATCAAAACGCCGGTATGTCTGGATATCTTATCCGTCTCTCCAGGAAAATGGATATCTCCAGAAAAGATTTTCAGTTCAATTCGTTTTTTTTTTCTCTCCACCCGGACCAACCCACCGACTCGGCTTCTTAGATTTAAGGTGATTTGTGTATCTACCCCAACGATACTATTGTTCCGTACCATTATGTAAGAAGATCCGGGCAAGATATGCACCTCTTCAGGAATGAAAAAAAATCGATCTACTTTCATTTGGTATTTTGTCCTAAATTCCTTGACTCCTCGATACTCAATCAAATCCTCTTTTTTGATGACTGAATGCGTTTCTATAGTCCCATATTTAATAATGCCCGAACTCTTTCTTCTGTATCGAGGATCATCGAAATAAGCAAGAATACTATTTCGACGGAAAATACCATTTACGGGGATTTCAATCGAGATACCTGAACAGGGCATTAGTTCATTCTCGAGTTCTTGAATCGAGTGTAGTGGAATGATGAATTTATTTCTTCGCCTTTTTGACAATAAATCAGAATTCCCGTGAAGAAGAGGCGAATATACGAGATTATACTGACCAGTACATATGATTCGATTAAGGTCTGAATAATCAGGAATCCTATCTTCTTTTTGACCATCAAAATCCGAACTAAACAATTTCTGCCTCGCCTGATCATTGGTTACTGAGAGGTTAGAAGTATATCTTCGCTTGCCAGAAAGAGAATGCGCATTCATTTGATCCTGATCCTTGTGGATCGAAAGGTAGACTAGACTGGACCTGCACGGCCCTCCTAATAATATCCATAAATGACTTGTTTTTGGTAATAGATGAACATTACCATATGTAAATTCGGGTGCATGATAGACATCGGTACTCCAGTGCATTTCTCCGTCTGAATCAGAATAAATATGTTTTCGAACCTTCTCTTTAAAATTCAAAGTGGATATTCCTGCGCGAATCTCAGCAATTACTTGTTCTGATTCTACATATTGATCGTTTTGAACTAAAAGCAAACTTTTGGGTGGAATATTCACATTATGTAGAATATCTTCACTCTCAATAGTTACATACAAGTCTATAGAACATAGAAAGGCGGGATGCCCATGACGTGTACGTGTCGGATGAACCAAGTCCTCATTGAATTTTATTTTTCCATTAGATGGGGCTCGCACATGTTCTGCAGTACCCCCCGTGAATACTCCTCCGGTA